TTGGTTAGTCAAGCATGAGCTAGTTCATAGATCTCTGGGCTTCGATTGCCGAGGAATAGAAACTTTACAAATAAAAACGGAGGATTGGGATTCCATTGCTGTCATTTCATATGTATATGGTTACAATTATTTACGTTCTCAGTGTGCCTATGATGTATCACCAGGCGGATTTTTAGCCAGCGTATATCATCTTACGAGAATACAGTATGGCATAGATAAAGCAGAAGAGGTATGCATAAAAGTATTTGCCCCAAGGAATAATCCTAGAATCCCGTCTGTTTTCTGGATTTGGAAAAGCGCCGATTTTCAAGAACGTGAATCTTATGATATGTTGGGAATCTCTTATGATAATCATCCTCGTCTTAAACGTATCTTGATGCCTGAAAGTTGGATAGGTTGGCCCCTACGTAAGGACTATATTACCCCCAATTTCTATGAATTACAAGATGCGCATTGAATAATAAGAAACTAATGTTCCCTTAACGTATACGACACGGTTCCAGATTGCATTCAAGTCAAGGAACTTTTTTTTACGTTCTGTTCAACATGAAAGAGAGTAACTGGACTCTAATTCGTATTATGGATAGCCTAAAGAAGCTTCATTCATATTCTCCAATTTGGAAAAGAGGCTATCCATTTTCTATGAGCAGAAAGAATAGGCTGGCTAAATCAAAAAAGTTCCGCACCATGAACTTTGTACCGCGCGCATAACTTAGATGGACCCAAAAAATCACGTAAGCAAAAGTGAAGGAAATATAAAAAAGAAAATATAAAATTCAGAAAGAAGGGATTTGATTTGTACTGTGTCTAAAATGCATTCTGTCTATTGCCATCCTTCAACTCTCTAGACTTTTCCGTTTTTTTTAACTTCTCTTTTTTGTTTTGGATATATTATATGATATGAAGACTTCATATTTTTTTGAGTGAGAGAAAACGCAGCATGAAGAAACAAGAAAGAAAAAAAGGAGCAAAATTGCACTTTGTTCTTTATTATAGCCAGACATTTCTTTTTTTACCGATTTTCAAAGAGGGAGGATATCTAAATGAATAAAATAAGTACGTATCATACTCTGGACTATTAACGAATATATATCCCGATCCTATCTATCTCGACGAATTCGTATGAATATCTATCCAATACATTATTTACGTGTCAGGAACCAGATTTGAACTGGTGACACGAGGATTTTCAGTCCTCTGCTCTACCAACTGAGCTATCCCGACTATTTCCCGCGCATCATCTCATCCTAGTAGAGTACTTGTATCTATGTCAATAGAATTAAAAGGATTAAATAAAAAGTATTCCAAAATTTTACCTAGTAAGTGTAAGGATAATGATATGGATTATGAATGATATGATTCAATAATAGAGATTCCTTGCCATATATGTGCATTGGAGCGGGTATTGTATCTATGCAAATTGAGATAAGATACAAGGATTCTTATTCGGATCCATTTGTAAAAGAGTAAAGTGAATGAGAAAGGTAGTGAATTTTGTGTGAACAAAAAAAGAATAAATACTTAGGAAGTAAAATGGGCTTTTTAGTGGGGATAGAGGGACTTGAACCCTCACGATTTTTAAAATCGACGGATTTTCCTCTTACCATAAATTTCATTGTTGTCGGTATTGACATGTAGAATGGGACTCTCTCTTTATTCTCGTACGATTAATCTTTCAAAACAAATGATCTATCTATCAAACTTTGGAATGAATGATTTAATCACTGATTATTCGATTCTTCCTTCAACTCACATTGGAATGGATCTCCACAATAACTATGAATTATTTATTCATAGTTATAAATATTTATAATATATTTATATATTATTATGGTTATGGATTCTTATAGATTCAGATCATGATTAATCATTTGATATGTCAGTATGTATATATATATGCATATATTAGGTATATAGGACCATCCTTTCTGTAATTTCGATAGAAAGATTCCTGTTACCAAAGAAACGTAGTCAACTCTATTCGTTAGAACAGCTTCCATTGAGTCTCTGCACCTATCCCTTTTCGTGTTTTATTCTAGTTTATTAATATAAACCCCTATTTTCTCAACAAAAACAATAAGGATTTGGCTCAGGATTGCCCATTTTTAATTCCCGGGTTTCTCTGAATTTGGAAGTTATCACTTAGCAGGTTTCCATACCAAGGCTCAATCCAATCAAGTCCGTAGCGTCTACCAATTTCGCCATATCCCCCTTTGATACTAGGATCCCGTTGGAATTCCATCCATTTCTTTCATTTATTTTGGACTTGGAGCCCTTGATTGAATTCATTAGATAATTATTTTTATATGGAAAGAAAAGTGTATGCTGTCATTTGATTCTTTTGGCTCTCCTCAATCAGTTCATCTCTAGTGGATAAATTTTGTTTCAATCAGAAATGATTCTATCATTGATGTATTTGCAATTCAATATGGATAGAGATATCCCACATATATATGTTTCTTCCTACCTTTCATTTTTACAGTGCGATTCGGAATAGTAGAACGGTCGATATTTATTCTTCTTTTTTTCGTCCTATCTCCTCCTTGTTCGAATCAAACCCGAAGAATGTCTCATTCAAATTTGGATTGTATCTTTCTTTATCTTTTCTTAGGACGGATTTGCTATAATAATCCGCTATACTATAGCTATAGTATAGCTATAATAGAATTAGAAATTATATAATCTTTAAATTAATTAATTAAATTAATTAAAGAACCAATTTTTAAGATTTTTAAGATAAGAAATAATTAGGTTTTTTCTAATAAAAATTTCCAATTTGATTTGATATTATCATCAATAATTGAGAAAAGAAAGAAATCTAATTTCTAATTAGAGAATCCAAAATTTGAATCTTTTAATCTATTTAATTATATAAATTTTTATATAATTTTTTAATTAATCTATTATAATTTAATTATATAATTAATATAATTAATATAGTTAATAGTTATTAGTAATATATTTCTATTAGTTTCTATTCTATTAGAAAAATAGAATTCTATTTATATACTCATATACGTACTCATATTTACTAATTTAATAATTAGTCATTATCGTTATTAGACTAGTCATTATATATTATTAAGAACTATAGAACTATGAACTATATGGTTCTAGGTCATATTATTATTATTATTAAAGAACTATACGGTTCTAGGTCATATTATTAAATAAATATATATATTTAGTATAATTGATATGAAATATAGTTGATATGAAATTTATTTAAATTAAAGTCGGCTAATAGCTACGATAGGGTAGTCTGCTCAATTCCTATATACTATTACATGTTATGTATGCCCGCTTAGCTCAGAGGTTAGAGCATCGCATTTGTAATGCGATGGTCATCGGTTCGACTCCGATAGCCGGCTTTTTCTCTATTGATTTTTCCATGATAGATAATCTTTCCTATTCTTTTCTCCAAATGTTGGATCACCGATCTATCTATTATGTTATGGTAACTTACAATTATGAATCAAAAACGGATTGGGACAATTAGATCTCTACAGAACAAATCATAAAATGGAGCCTCAACTTGCTATCAACTTTTTATATATACAAAAAATATATACAAAAATCTGGATATTGATACAATTTATTTTATTCTACTTTTAGTATTTATTTATATTGTAATACCTCAGTAGATTTAGCTTTATTTTGTTTATCCTTTAGTTCAGTCTTAATTTAGATTTTTCTCTGAAAAATGAAATTTCAATAAAATAAAAAAGGAGTCTTTATGTCTCGTTACCGAGGACCTCGTTTCAAAAAAATACGCCGCCTGGGGGCTTTACCAGGACTAACTAGTAAAAGACCTAGATCCGTAAGTGATCTTAAAAACCAATTGCGTTCTGGAAAAAAATCGCAATATCGTATTCGTCTAGAAGAAAAACAGAAATTGCGTTTTCATTATGGTCTGACAGAACGACAATTACTTAGATATGTGCATATCGCCGGAAAAGCCAAAGGGTCAACAGGTCAGGTTTTACTACAATTACTTGAGATGCGTTTAGATAACATCCTTTTCCGATTGGGTATGGCTTCCACCATTCCCGCAGCCAGACAATTAGTTAACCATAGACATATTTTAGTTAATGGTCGTATAGTGGATATACCAAGTTATCGTTGCAAACCCCGAGATATTATTACTGCGAAGGATAAACAAGGATCGAAAGCTCTGATTCAAAATTCTATTGCTGTATCCTCCCAGGAGGAATTGCCAAAACATTTGACTTTTGACTCATTCCAATATAAAGGATTAGTAAATCAAATAATAGATAGTAAATGGATCGGTTTGAAAATAAATGAGTTGTTAGTCGTAGAATATTATTCTCGCCAGACTTGACGAAAATAACAAAAAAAGTTCAAAGAATTTTGTCTTTTTTCTTTTCACTAAAATAAACGGATCTAAGGACCTTGATCCGCATTTTTTTCATTCACGTATCATAAATAGATTAGATCAGATCCGCAGTATAATTTTTTTTCTTTTTTGTTCTTTTTCCGATATTTTACGCACCGCAGTAATAAGGAATAGAGAATTTCTATCAAATAAAGTTGTTATTGCTGGAATGATCGTATCAATTGTTATTTGATTTAATATGATACATTGTACTCAGTAACGTTGATGAATTAAGAAAAACAAACGGAAAGAGAGGGATTCGAACCCTCGGTAAGCAAAAGCCTACATAGCAGTTCCAATGCTACGCCTTCAACCACTCGGCCATCTCTCCTACATAATCTTTCTTATTATTTACCAGAAACCGAGTGAATAGCGAGTGATTCATACATATTATTGCAATACAAGTTACAACGAATAAAAGAAATGGTTCTATAGGAAAAATTCCTTTAAAATTTCCTATTTCTAAACAACAACTTCTCTCATCAGCTAACCTATACCATAGATTTTTTACAAATTCCAAAACTGTCTCATAGATTTTTCTATGTCAATTGTACGGGGTGGTGTATCCATATTATACAAACAAAACAGACGCTTACCTTACTCTATTCTATTTTATCGTCGAATGATTATTTCGTTCTTTTTGTTCTTTGGATCATAACCAAATAAAGAGTTATTAGAATTCGAAATAAAATAAGGTTTTGATTATTCAACTTAGGTGAAGTAAGTTTCGTTCATTGGTATACTAGGAAATTAGGATGAAATCCAGTCTGATTTCAATATTTCATATCTTTCCTTGTCCAATCCAAACAAAAAAGAGCAATTTGAACGAAAAATCCACATCCTTCTTTCTAATTAGTCCGTTTTTATGTTATTTCGTACTGTACAATTCTTTTGTTTGTGGGATCATTTTCCCTTAGGTTAGGGGAAAATGAAAAGACTTATAGAATGGATTGTTAATTATGCCTAGATCTCGGATAAATGCAAATTTTATTGATAAGACCTCTTCAATTGTAGCCAATATCTTATTACGAATAATTCCGACAACTTCAGGAGAAAAAAGGGCATTTACCTATTACAGAGATGGTGCGATTTGATTCTTTTTTCTTGTTTTTTTAGTCTAGTCCTTGGTATTACGAAGAGACCTGGTTCGGGATAGAAAGAACCCAATTTTGGAAATAAACCGACGCTTGGTGAAGGTGAAGTTTGGAGATAGAACAATTCCTTCTGTCGTGTATTCTCGATTGATGCAGCCTCAGATGCTTCAATTGTCGATTTTAGTATTGAGCGAGAGGTTACACCTATAAGTTCTGTATTGGAGTCAAGCCTACTCCACTAGTACCAATGGGCAGCATGAGGGAAAAAGCACTACATCTAGGAATCAACAACACGAAAACTTTGTTATAAATTACCCTTTTCTTTATCCATATTGGGACTAACAAAAATGGTTGGGACAACAAACATCCATCTCGTTTGTACTTAGGATACCCGTATAACCATCAAAGATCGTTGAAGTGACAAATTCCTGGAAATAGGAGGCGTTGAGGACAAAGAAATTGTTGGAGTTACTATTTCCATCTATCACTAACACCTATCACTAATACGATTAATGTTAGGAAAAAGATTGGTGTTAAGAAAAAAGCTCTTGCGGGAAGGATAGCTAGAGATTTCTTGTAAAAATACCAGCTCCTGTCAGTTCATAATGAGAATAATGAAATTTTGATTATATGGATTATTCCCCTTAGTACTATGCACAGAAAGGGGGAGCCGTATGAAATGAAAATATCACGTACGGTTCTGGAACGGAGATTCTTTGAATAGAATGAACGACCGTAACGGATGTTGGCCCAATCCGAAGGAAATTATGCGGAAGCTTTACAGAATTATTATGAAGCTACGCGACTAGAAATTGATCCCTATGATCGAAGTTATATACTCTATAACATAGGCCTTATACATACAAGTAACGGAGAACATACAAAAGCTTTGGAATATTATTTCCGGGCACTAGAACGAAACCCATTCTTACCACAAGCTTTTAATAATATGGCCGTGATCTGTCATTACGTGCGACTATCTCCACTATAGAAAGAAGGAAAAAAAGATCCAATCGACTAGTAAATACTAGAAAAACATAGGCTTTCTACATATACATCGTCAAAAGCAACGATTTTTATCAGCTGTAGCAAGTAAAGAGACTTCATGAGAACCAAAATATGAAGAAATAGGTAAAGCCTATATACTATATTCTATGGATAAAGGATTGAATTGATAGAGAAAGCACCGTAAAGATCAATTAGCAAGCTATTAGGTCGATAGAGTTAAGAACTGCTTTGCTTACTTATCTTATCTTATGATATGGGATAAAAGTTAGGAATCAACTTATGTAATTTAGTCGATCCACTAAAGTATTGAGCAGCGGTGTAGCATCAGATCCCAAAGATAGTGAGTTCTTTTTTCTTATAGAGGAAAGTCTTTTTCAAGGATTCTATATGAATTTCATATATGAAATCGGGATAGTTACCTTTCAGAAAATTCTAATACTATAACAGGCTATCCATGCTTCATTCTTCTGAAGGTGGGAGGAAAGATAAAACTTTATTATTGATCAAATTTAGAGTTTGAAACTTATGTAATTCACTTGATTCTGGTTAACCCAAGAAAAAGTGAGATAGATTTATGAAAAATCTAATTCAATTAAGATAGATGGGACACAAAAAAGGAATCTTGAGCCGTATGAGGTAGGAAACTCTCAAGTACGGTTCTAAGGGAAGGAACAACCTATTCCGACCGAGGAGAACAGGCCATTCTACAGGGTGATTCCGAAATTGCAGAGGCTTGGTCCGACCAAGCTGCTGAGTATTGGAAACAAGCTATAGCGCTTAGTCCAGGTAATTATATTGAAGCACATAATTGGTTGAAGATTACAAGGCGTTTCGAATAAGACCACCTTCTTTGTTAATTCATTAAAATAGGTTGTTGGATCCCTCAATCAAATAAAATAGATCGTTCCCGCGAAAAGATCCAATCAAGAATTTCATTATATCCCCTCCTTCTAAAATCTTTGTATGGTATCTATTTGTATGGTATCTAATAGGGATAGATTC